ATCATATATTTTTATCTTTAGATTTATTTTTTAATATTAATAAATAATTTATATTTAATAAAATATCTTATTGAATATTATATATTAAATATATTATTACTATTAAAATATTTATTATACTATATTACTTTAAACAATTGATGTGATACTCTTGAACTCCCTACTGAAAGCTGGTAATTTTGAGCAGTTATAGGGAATTCATCGTTTTGAAAAAACTATTAATGAATTTACATTCAAATTTAAGGATTAAGTTAAGCCTTGTACTCATTTTTTCACTAAAATGAATTAATGTAAAAATAATAAAAAACGATGAAATGCCTGAAAAAGGATTATTTTGATAGAATAAATCATGTATATTCACTGTACCTTCATTGTTGCTAAACTAAGAGTCAAACTTAAACCTCGAGAATCAAAATCTCTAATGCTTCGTACACCTTTTAGCAAAATTCCTGTCAAAAAGATAAGCTAACTAAAGCTATTAGGTTCATACCCTAAATATAGGGTTGATATTCTTCTTTTTAATATATTTTAATTCAACTAGAGTTTTATTAGTAAATACTATAATAATTGGGGTTATTATAGTAAACTGCTCAAACAACTGAATTTCAATGTGAATAGGTCTCGAGCTGGTACTTATATCATTTATTCCTTTAATACTCAACAATAATTCACTGAGATCGGAATCTATAATTAAGTATTTCATTGTGCAAAGAGTTGCTTCTACAATATTTCTATTCAGAATTACAATTATACTAGTTGGGGATAGTATAATAGAGTTAAACGAGATTATTCTAACAACGTCTATGTTGATTAAACTAGGTTCAGCTCCTTTTCATAGATGAGTCCTAATAATTATCGAGCCGTTGGGAACTTTGTCTATGATAGCCATGTTAACAGTTATAAAATTACCACCTCTAATTGTTATACACCAAATTAATGCAAAAATTCTAACAATTCCAATTTTGTTAGGAATAATTATTGGATCTGTAGCTTGCTTAAATCAAACATCCATTCGAAAAACGTTAGCCTATTCGTCCATTTATAATATGGGATTATTAATAACCCTTATTCCAAGAATCATCGAAACAGTATTATTCCTAACAATGTATACACTGATAATGCTTTTGTTGGGGGGAGTCATTAAAAATATAAAAATCAACCATATCAACCAAATAATCACTAGTAACTTTAGAGGGTGACTGAAATTAACACTGTGAATTAACATATTATCAATGGCGGGGTTTCCGCCTCTTATAGGATTTTTCATAAAAATGATAGTTATACAAAAAATAATTAACGAAAATCAAATATTAATGTTGTTCACTATAGTAATAACATCTATGTTGGTGTTGTTATTTTATATGCGATTGACATTTAGTTCGATATTAACATTCAACTCGTCCAAGAAGTGGGAGTTAATAGCAAAGCCCAACGGCCAATTCATGTTCACAGTAAACATTGTATTAACACCCGCTTTCTGCTCAAGAATTATTAACTTATAGAAGACTTTAAGTTAATTTTAAACTTGTAGCCTTCAAAGTTATAAATATCTCACTGACTAGGTAAGTCTTAGTGGATATGAACATTTTTAAATTTGCAATTTAAAGTTTTTATTAAACTATAAGACCAATGTATTAAGAGAGCTTAAATTTCACCCATAAGTAAATTTACAGTTTACCACTTTTCTCAGACATCTTAATTACCCTCATTTAAAACCTTAATTAAGGCTATGAAAAAGTGATTATACTCCACAAATCATAGGGATATTGGAACTATGTATTTCATATTTGGTATTTGATCCGGTATAGTGGGAATGATATTGAGAATAATTATTCGAATTGAATTAGCACAGCCTGGGTCTTTTATTAACAACGACCAAGCCTACAATGTTATTGTCACCTCACATGCATTCATCATAATTTTTTTCATGGTCATACCAATTATAATTGGGGGTTTTGGAAACTGACTATTACCCCTTATGATTGGGGCCCCAGATATGGCATTCCCCCGTTTGAATAACATAAGATTCTGACTTCTCCCCCCCTCACTAACTCTTTTAATATCAAGTTCGATAGTAGAGATGGGAGTGGGTACTGGTTGAACTGTCTACCCACCTCTATCTAGAAATATTGCCCACGCTGGGCCAAGAGTGGATATATCAATTTTTTCTTTACACTTAGCCGGAGTCTCTTCTATTCTAGGTGCTGTAAATTTTATTACAACTGTAATAAATATACGACCATCAGGAATAACGATAGACCGCACACCACTATTCGTTTGATCAGTACTAATCACAGCAGTACTTTTACTACTCTCCCTACCAGTATTGGCTGGGGCAATTACAATACTACTGACTGATCGAAATATTAACACAACATTCTTTGACCCTGCTGGAGGTGGTGATCCAATTCTTTATCAACACTTATTTTGATTCTTTGGACACCCTGAAGTTTATATTTTAATCCTGCCCGGATTTGGTTTAATTTCTCACATCATTACCCAGGAGAGTGGGAAAACAGAGTCATTTGGCTATATCGGAATAATCTATGCAATACTATCAATTGGAATTTTAGGTTTTGTTGTTTGGGCTCATCACATATTTACTATCGGAATAGACGTTGACACACGAGCCTACTTTACCTCCGCCACTATAATTATTGCAGTACCTACGGGGATTAAAATCTTTAGATGATTGGCTACAATACACGGGAGATCCTCTAAGATATCAATCTCAATACTATGATCTACGGGGTTTGTATTTCTATTTACTATTGGTGGTTTAACTGGGATTATTCTATCTAATTCATCCATTGATGTAATTCTTCATGATACTTACTATGTAGTAGCTCACTTTCACTACGTATTATCCATGGGGGCAGTTTTTGCAATTATGGCTGGGTTTATTCAATGATTTCCCCTTTTCACAGGTTTAATAATAAACCCTAAGTGACTTAGGATTCAATTTATATGCATATTTATTGGTGTTAATATAACATTTTTCCCACAACATTTTTTAGGCCTAAGAGGACTTCCGCGACGATACTCAGATTACCCTGACACCTACACAAATTGAAATATGATGTCATCAATTGGAAGAATAATTTCATTAATTAGAATCATAATTATAATTTTTATCTTATGAGAAAGATTGTTAGTCAAACGTATTTCACTTTTAACCTACAGAGTAAATTCAGCAATCGAGTGGTTGCAACTTACCCCTCCTCAAGAGCACTCCTATTCAGAACTTCCTATAATGTCACATAGTTTATAGTCAGTGTGGCAGAATAGTGTAATGGACTTAAAATTCGTATATAAATATTTTTATTTCTCTGATAATTGCACTATGGAATATAATTAGATTTCAAGACCCAGCAACCCCTATTATAGAACAATTAGTTATTTTTCACGATCATACAATGATAGTATTAACTATAATTACAGTCGGTGTTTTGTATATAATTTCCTCCATACTGACAAATAAATTAATTGACCGAAACATGCTAGAGAGACAAATGATTGAACTGGTCTGAACAGTAATGCCTGCACTTATACTTATTACTATTGCACTACCCTCCTTGAAGATCTTATACTTATTAGAGGAAATTAATAAACCTTTAATTTCACTAAGGGCGGTGGGTCACCAATGATACTGGAGCTACGAGTTGTCAGACTTCAAAAACATTGAATTTGACTCTTACATAAAAAATACAAAAAGAATAATAAATAATGAATATCGACTATTAGAAGTTGACAATCGAATCGTTTTACCGTTTAATACAAAAACACGAATCCTTGTCACCTCATTAGACGTTATCCACTCCTGAACAATTCCAGCATTGGGAATTAAAATTGATGGCACCCCGGGGCGTATTAATCAGGGGGGAATTATAATAACCCGGCCGGGGGTGTACTACGGACAATGTAGTGAGATTTGCGGGGCCAATCACAGATTTATGCCCATCATAATTGAATCTGTTAACATAAAATCATTCATAACATGAATTAAGAATTTCTCCTCATTAAGTTACTTAGATGCAAGTGTTGGTCTCTTAAACCAAATTATAGTAACAAGCGAATACTCTTAATGAGGTTGGAGTGTCTAGTTTAATTTCCTAAAACGATAGGTTGTCAAGCTAAAGTTACCTTAAGCTGTAGGGTGTCCCTCTCCTATGCCCCAAATATCACCAATATGATGAACTACAATTTTATTGACAACTGTTATTACACTTATACTAATGGTAGTAATAAACTATTTTGTATCAATTAAAAAAATCAACTTAGATACAAATAAAAACCCTAGAAAATTCGAGTGAACATGATACTAAACTTATTTTCAGTGTTTGACCCATCTACAGGCCTATTTTCATTAAACTGAATTAGAATATTTATATTCCTATTATTACCTGCCCCATTCTGAAGGGTACCGGGAAGAATAATAATAATTTTAACTAATGTTTACATAAAAATTATAAATGAAATTATTATACATATTAAAAAAACTGAACCTACTATCTTAATAGTAAGAATATTTTCATATATATTAATAATTAATATCATAGGATTACTACCTTACGTATTTACTGCGTCTGCCCACTTATCAATATCACTAGCAATTGCACTAACAATATGAATATCATTAATAATATACGGGTGATTAAACTCCACAAATAAAATATTTACGCACTTAGTCCCAACGGGTACTCCCACAGTATTAATACCCTTTATAGTAATAATTGAATCAATTAGAAACTTAATCCGACCTGGATCACTGGCGGTCCGACTAACTGCTAACATAATTGCAGGTCACTTATTAATATCCCTTTTAGGGGGTAACTTGATTTCTAACTTCACCTTAATAATAATGATAATATGATTATTTATAGGCTTGATGGTATTTGAACTCGCAGTTGCATTTATTCAGTCATATGTTTTCATAACACTCTCAACATTGTACTCAAGAGAAATTTAAATGAAAAATCACCCATTCCACCTTGTAGAAAATAGACCTTGACCCCTTACGGCATCAATGGGAATCATAACTATAACTTCTGGTACAGTAATGTGATTTCATAGCAATCAAATACTTTTAATAAACCTAGGAACTACAATCACCCTTTTAACGATAATTCAATGGTGGCGGGACGTAGTGCGGGAGTCAACTTTTCAGGGACTTCATACTAAAAGAGTTATTAAAATAATAAAGTGGGGCATAATATTATTTATTACATCTGAAGTACTCTTTTTTACAGCCTTTTTCTGAGCATTTTTTCATAGAAGCTTATCCCCGACCGTTGAAATTGGGATGCAGTGACCTCCAATGGGAGTGAAATCATTTAACCCATTGAGAATTCCCCTGTTAAATACATTAATTCTACTCTCATCGGGAGTTTCCATTACATGAGCCCACAATGCAATTATTAATAACAACTTTACCCAAACTAAGCAAAGTCTCTCCATCACAATTCTTATAGGAGTCTACTTTACCTTATTACAAGCAATTGAGTATGCTGAAGCCCCATTCTCCCTGGCAGACTCAGTTTACGGTTCAAGATTCTTTTTAAGAACGGGGTTTCACGGAATTCATGTAATTATCGGGAGTATATTTATCGCTGTCTCTACTATTCGGATAATTAATCTTCACATATCAGCGCAACACCACGTCGGGTTTGAAGCTTCGGCTTGATATTGACATTTTGTGGATGTAGTTTGATTATTTTTATATATCTCGATCTACTGGTGGGGTGGTTAATTACTTTTTAGTGGGTTATTCAATTAGTATATGATTTATAGTATGTTAAGCTTCCAACTTAAAGGATTAAAAATATAAATTGAATAATAAATTTAATAACTACATCATTATCTGTAATTTTACTATTAATGCTGATTATAATATTAATCATTTCAATTATTAGAAAAAAATCAATAATTGATAATCAAAGGGCATCTCCATTTGAGTGTGGGTTTAACCCCGTATCCTACACTCGACTCCCCTTCTCTATTCACTTTTTCCTTATTGCTGTACTATTTTTAGTATTTGACATTGAAATTATTATAGTACTACCAATAATTTTAACTATTAAAACCGCTATAATAAAAACATGAATCACCACAACATCATTATTTATCATAATTTTATTATTAGGACTATTACATGAGTGAAAAAATGGAATAATTAAATGAACAGAATAGTAAAAATGATAGTAATTTGTGGGGTTATATTTAATTATAATATTTGAATTGCAATCAAAAGGTATCTTTACCCTAAAGATTAACCTTTAACATAGAAGTAAAATTTACAATTAGCTTCGACCTAAATTTTAGGATTATACTCCTCGTGTTTTAATTGAAGCCAAAGAGAGGGAGAGGCGCCTTAATGTTAATAAGAAGAATGATTTTAATCCAATTAAAGGGGGTGAAGTATGATACTAGCTGCTAACTAAGTATTAAAGCGGTTAAACTCCGTTTTCCCCTTAGTTTTATATAATTTAATAAAAATATTTTATTTTCATTAAAAAAACGACTAGCCCACAGTCTATAAAATTTATTCACAAACATTAAGTTTCACTATCAACTTCACTGATATACTCTAAATTATAAGCTATGTAAATAAGTAAGAAAAATTAATCAAATGATTAATATTAGACAAAACCCCCTCAAAGACCCTAAAAATATGACTTGAACTGAGTTAGATAATTTTACTAAATAAAAAGATAGACCTGCCCCACCATAGTATTCCCCCCAATTTATTATTTTTAATAAATTTAATCTGTACATGTAACTAATTACAAATACCCTGTAAGAATATCTATATATAAATCACATTGATCCGTTTAAAAAATAATATTTTTTAGGTATTAAATAAGAGATAAAACCCATTCTGTAGCCTGAGTAAACCCCTAGTAAAACTATTAATAGTCTCAAAATCTTTATAAAGGGCGGTAGGATTAAAAACCCCATATCTAAATTGATTAGTCACAAAAATACACAACCGAAAATCAGGGAAAAAATAGACAATAAAATAAGGCTATACTTCATATAATAAATCGACCGACCCAACCCTCTATTAATAAAACTACCATAATTAAAATCAATCAACAAAGTATAATAACTCAATCGAATTCTGTATAGAGCTGTTAAACTTAACCCTAAATAAAAAACTATTAAATATATTATATTTAATCCATCAAATACACCCACTTCAACAATAAAGTCCTTAGAGTAAAAGCCTCTTAGGAACGGGAAGCCACATAGTGTCATGTTCGCAATGTTGAAACATCTACATGTAATGGGAAGATTTATACAAATTGCACCCATAACGCGGATATCCTGACTACCCCCCATTAAATGAATAATCACCCCCGAACATAAAAATAATAAAGATTTAAACATAGCGTGTCTAAATAAATGAAATAGTGATAAATCCACTAAACCTATGAATAAACATCTCATCATTAACCCTAGCTGACTTAAAGTAGATAGGGCGATAACCCTCTTTAAATCAAATTCATAATTAGCACAAAAAGATGATATGGTTATAGTTATAATACTAATAAATAAAAAAAAATAATTTATAAAAATTAAATAGTTATAAAAACGAATCAGTAAGTATACACCTGCCGTAACTAGGGTGGATGAGTGCACTAATGCTGACACAGGTGTTGGGGCTGCTATAGCTGCTGGCAGTCATCTAGAAAACGGAATCTGAGCACTTTTAGTAAATGAGGAAATAATCACTAAATAGAAAACTAAATTTCTGTAATACCCCAAATAAAATATAAAGTTCCACCCACCATAACCAAAGATCCAACCAATGGAAATTAATAAGCCAATATCACCTAACCGGTTAATTAAACAAGTAATTAGTCCAGCTAAATAACTCCTCAAAGATCTATAATAAATGACAAGACAATACGAAATTAAACCAAGTCCATCCCAACCTAATATAATTCTTACGAGGTTGGGTCTAATAATTATTATTAGCATTCTAATAACAAACATTAAAACTAATAACAAAAACCGAATCGACCCATAGTTATAATCACCTATATAAACCCCTCTGTACAAAACTACTATAGAAGAGATAAAAAAAACAACAAAACAAAAGCCCATAGAGATTCAATCAAGGAAAATGATGTATCTTACTGATACGGAATTAAAAGAATATAAAACCCACTCAATTATCAGTCTATTGTCTAATAATATAAAGTTTAAGCATAAGACTAAAAAAAATATTGACATAAAAAATAAAACTAGGGATCAAACATGGTATAAATTTAAAGTTAACAAAATCTAAGGTTAAAATAAACTTCTTAGGAACCACAACCCTATATTTTTATATAAACTACTTAAATCTAAAATAAACTTATAATAAAAATAGGAATAAGAATTACTGGAATCAAATGTATGATGACACATATATATTCTATAACCGTAATTATAGAAAATCTATATAAACTATGATAAACTCCGTGAAATCTGTATCTATATAAGTAATAACTAAAACAAGCACATATAAATGAAACTAAAACAAATAAATAAAAAGAATAAGACCAAAAAGATATAATACTAATTAAAATTATGAATTCTCTAATAAAATTTAAACTCGGGGGGCATCTTATATTAAACACACACAATAGAAATCAAATTAAAGAACCTCTAGGAAGGTAAACTATTAAACCCCTATTTAAATAAAATCTACGTCTTAAACTGCGACTATACAACATATTAGCTATATAAAACAAACCTGACGAACAGAAGCCGTGGCCGAGTATTAAAAAATAAGAACCTGATAACCCCCAAATTCTCATAGTTATTATACCCATAATAACCATACCTATGTGGGAAACAGAGGAGTAAGCAATTAAACATTTTATATCCCCTTGAACCAAACAAATTAATGAAATTAAAAAAGAACCCACAATAGAAAATGTAAATCAAATATATGAGTACTCAATGAATAAGTATTCATAAATCGATATAACTCGGATTAAGCCATACCCCCCAATTTTAAGTATTAAACCAGCCAAAATCATTGAACCACTGACTGGTGCTTGAACGTGTGCCTTAGGTAGTCAGTAATGTAACAGGAATATGGGAAATTTAACTATGAAAACTAATACAATAATGAGGTGAACTAAAAACAGTTTAGACTCTAAAATTAAATAATCAAAAAATAGGGAGTTGGAGGTACTGCTAACATATAAAATTATTATTAATAAAGGAAGCGATGCAAAAGATGTGTAAAAAAATAAATACATCCCTGACATTAAACGTTCAGGTTGATACCCCCACCCTAAAATTAAAATAACTAGGGGAACTAATACAAACTCAAAAGAAATATATATATATAAAAAATTTAAAGAGGAGAAATTAATTAACAAAGAAATTGTTAACAAAAAATTTAAGAAACTATATAACCTTACACTATAACAATTAACTATAGAAATTAATATTAACGACCCAATTATAAGTGATAGACAAATCAAACAATAAGAATAAATATCTAAACCTAAATTATAGGAGATGAACCCAAAAAACTCTAAACAATTTATTCTGTAAATTATTATTAATAAAATAGCTAAGTAGGATAGTTGCATACCCACTATAGAGAAATTTAGGCATAGGGGGGTCATAAAAATAATGTAAAAAAAGATTTTTATCATATTCTAAAAGTTATAGTAAAATCATTACCGTGACAACGAATTAATCTAACTAAAATACTCAACCCTAAAACACCCTCACAAACAAAGAAAACTATTATAACAATAAGTATATAAAAACTGCCTGTGTAAATAAAATAATATATATATACTATCAATAGAGACAATACAACATACTCCAATCTTAACAAACATAGAAAAATGTGCTTTCGAACTAATAGAAGTGAAAAAATTGATATAGTATATATATAAATAAATAAAATTATAATAAGTTTTAATAATTTAAATAATAAAATATTAGTCTTGTAAATTAAAATTAGGACTTCCTTTAAAACTTCAACAAGATAGGGAAAACACCTATACCCCTAATACCCAAAATTAATATTCTAGTAAATAAACTACTCGTTGATATAAAAATTTTACTTATAAAAATTATAATTATAATTTCATCATATACTATAATATTAAAAACCCCTATGTCTATGGGGATTATATTGTTAATTTTAACAACAGTGTCAACTTTTCTAATAGCCAATATTTTAACAACAGCTTGAATCCCAATAATTATGTTTTTAATATTAATTGGGGGGTTACTCATTTTATTTGTGTACATAAGAAGAATTGTACCCAATGAAAAATTTACTACAAACATCCTAATAATTATTACACCCGCTCTCGTATTCATAATGCCCCTGGAGGGGGTAGTAATTGAACCACTAATAAATGAAAATCTTCTATCAACGATACTTATCGACAATATCTCAATAATTAAAATATATAATAAAAAAACATTTATTATTACAGTGTTTATGTTTATATACCTACTTTTATCAATAATTGTAGTAACTAAAATTGTTAAAATTTTCAAAGGACCTTTACGATCAAAAAATTAAATAATATAAAATGAATAAGCCTTTACGAAAGAGGGATAAAATACTATCCATTATTAATAACGCAGTTATTGATTTACCGGCCCCAATTAATCTGTCAACATGGTGAAACTTCGGTTCTATTCTAGGTGTGTGCCTATCTATTCAATTAGTTACAGGTATCTTACTATCTATGCACTATACTGCAAACATCCAGGAAGCCTTTATCAGCTTAAGACATATTACACGAGATGTAAACTACGGATGATTAATACGTAATATTCACTCAAATGGGGCTTCAATGTTTTTTACTTGTATTTACCTCCACATTGGGCGGGGTATCTACTACGGATCTTACCATTTAAACAAAACATGAAACGTTGGGGTAATTATCCTATTGACAACTATGGCAACTGCTTTTCTGGGCTATGTTTTACCCTGAGGTCAAATGTCGTTTTGGGGTGCAACGGTAATTACTAACTTGCTTTCAGCCTTTCCCTATATCGGAATAATCCTAGTTAATTGAATTTGGGGGGGTTTTAGTGTCGATAATGCCACCTTATCGCGATTTTTCAGATTACACTTTATACTACCATTTATTATTATAATAATAACTATAGTTCACTTATTTTTTTTACACTTAACGGGATCTAGTAATCCAATGGGGGTAAACTCTGAGTTAGATAAAATCCCCTTTCACCCATTTTTCTCGATTAAAGATCTAATGGGGTTTACCATTACAATCACCGCCTTATTAACACTTACACTATCAGAACCTTATATACTCTCTGATCCCGATAACTTCACCCCGGCTAACCCAATAGTTACACCAATTCACATCCAGCCTGAGTGGTACTTCCTATTCGCATACGCGATCCTTCGGTCCATTCCTAATAAATTGGGGGGTGTTTTAGCTCTATTCTTGTCAATTATAATTTTAATAATCTTACCATTTTCTATAAATTCTAAATTTAGGGGAATTCAATTTTACATAATTAATCAAATCTCATTTTGAATATTTATCACTACAGTATTCCTATTAACATGAATTGGTGCCCGCCCAGTGGAGCTACCTTATACAAATACTGGGATAATTTTTACTGTAGTATACTTTTCCTACTTTGTCTATGACCCTATAATTAGAAAACTCTGGGAGAAGCTAATTAATTAGGTATTGGTTATTTAGCTTATTGCATTAAAGTTTATATTTTGAAAATATAGGAAAGAGAAATTTAATAACTTTACAAAAAAAAATGGTAAAAGCACAGAGTCCTTAATAAAATAAAAAATAAAATGTAATTTAAAGTGACGGGTAAATAACACTTTCAAGCTAAATACATAAGTTTATCGTATCGATAGCGTGGGAGTGTACCTCGAACTCATAAAAATAAAAAACATAAAATAATTAACTTAAAATAAAATCTTAAATCATTAAAATTACAACCTAAGAAAATAACGCAACTAATCAGACAAATAAAAATAATTCTTGAATATTCTGAAATAAATAATAAAGCAAATCCGCCAGAACCATACTCCACATTGAACCCTGACACTAACTCACTTTCCCCCTCAGAAAAATCAAATGGGGTGCGATTTCTCTCAGCCATACAACACGAAATTCAACACAAAAATATTGGGGGGGAAATTATAATAAATCAGAATGAAAACTGACCATAAAAAAAACTAATAAAGTTATATCTATCAACTAACAAAAAATAACATAATAAAATTAAAGAGAGACCCACTTCATAAGAGATGGCTTGTGATACTCTACGAATACAACCTAGCATAGAATAAACACTGTTAGAAGATCAACCACAAACTATTAACCCATAGATGCTTAGTCTAGAGCAGCATAAAAAAAATATTACCCCTAAATTAAATTCTAATCTGTTAATATATATAGGAAATAGCACTCACATAAACAAAGATTGAATAAGGCTAAAAAAGGGACAAACTATATAAATAAAATAGTTAGAATTTATTGGGTATACTTGCTCCCTCATGAACAATTTCATACCATCTCTAAAGGGTTGAAAAATGCCTAAATAACCGACCTTGTTAGGCCCCCTTCGTAATTGAATATACCCTAAAACCTTTCGCTCTAATAAGGTAAAAAATCCAACAGAAACTAAAACAAAAATTAATAAAAATAAATAAATTAAAAAAAAATCTATTAATGAATGTACTATAAATACTTATTTAAATTCTAAATTTAAGGCACTAATCTGCCAAATCATCCATTTAAAAAATATTTACCTCTACAGTAAATTATGTTGGTCCTTTCGTACTAAACACAAATAAATGTTATCAGATAGAAACCAACCTGGCTCACGCCGGTTTGAACTCAAATCATGTAAGAATTTAAAAGTCGAACAGACTTATTATTAAAAATACTACCCCTTAAAATTTTCTTAATTCAACATCGAGGTCGCAAAATATAATATAGATATGAACTCCCCATTAAAATTACGCTGTTATCCCTAAGGTAACTTAATCTTGATATCCCTTTCTATTCGGGGATCTAAAATTACATAAATAAATGAATCCCTAAACTAAAGTTAATTATTTAATTGCCACCCCAGCAAAATATAAAATGTATATTTAAAAGTATATTAATAAAACTTAATAATATAAAATTATATAAAGTTCTATAGGGTCTTATCGTCCCAATAAACTAATAAAGCATTTTAACTTTAAATTTAAATTTTAATATTTAAAAAAATAAAATATAATTCTCATAAATCCATTCATACAAGCTTTCAATTAAAAAACTAATTACTATGCTACCTTTGCACAGTCAAAATACTGCAGCCATTTAGAAATTTAAACCATAGGGCAGGAGATACTTTTTATAAAAATCAAAAAGAAATGTTTTTGATAAACAGTTGGAAATAATATTTGTCGAATTCATTCACTATAATTTAATTTATTATACTAATTAAATCATTATTAACAAGATTAAAAATTAAACTAATAAATTAAGTATAAAAATATACACAAAAAAATAATATTTAATTTAACCAATTTAATACAAACTAAATGCAAAATTTAAAAGAAAAAAAATAAAAAATAAATCAGTGTAATAATTTAAATTTACTGAGATTATCCCCAGCAAATTAACACTTAAAAACTTATCATTTAAATTTATAAACTAAAAGTGTAAAATTAAACTTAATTTCCCTAATAACCAGATAAACAGAAAACGACTAACATATAATTACTAGTAAAGTATTACAAAATTTTTTGACACAAATATATTACTACAAAACTTGATCATTCAAATTCGGGAAAACAAAATAATTTAATTAATTAATTTACCCTGATACAAAAGGTACTATTGTAAATTAATTCTTAAAATATATTTAAAATCCTTTACAGTCAAAACTAAATTATAATTTCTTTAGATACTAATAAAATACTTTAATGAAAATTAAACCTGGGGTAATTTTAATTTAAATAAACTCAAACTAAACAAAAAACGTTTTCTTATTAATGTAAATAAAAAGCTTTAAAAAAATAAGCTACAGTTTGTTAAAATTTCATTATTTCTAACCTCACCTTCCGGTAAAATTACTTTGTTACGACTTATCCTAACTTAATTAGGAGTGACGGGCAATATGTGCATAAAACATAGCAATATATTCAGTTAAATTAATTAATTTAAAAACTTACTATTAAATCCTAATTCAAATTAATCTAAAAACATTAAAATCCTAAAACTTATAACAAAAGTAATCCATATAATCCTTTTAAAAACTGCACCTTGACCTAATATAAAATTAAATTAATTAAGGAGAGTTTACTTAAAATAACACTCTATAATATAGCGGTATACAAATAGAATTAAAGGTATAAACTATTGTGGAATATCAATTAATATATACAGATTCCTCTAACTAGATATTTTACCGCCAAATTCTTTGAGCTTTAAAGGTCATAACTAATACCATTCTAAAAAAATTTACAATAAAAAATAATAGGGTATCTAATCCTAGTTTATTAATAAAATATCTTAAAATTAATCTAATAGGTTTTCTAATTCAATTATAAATTCCACCTAAATAACCCCATATTAAAACCAAATAAAAATTTAAATTTAAATAATAATAAAATTAACTTAAATAAATTGTCTAACCGCGAATGCTGGCACAAATATTAATCTACTTTTAATTCTATTCAATTTCTAAATCAAAATTTATAATAAAATTTAATTTTTACTACTGGAACAACAAAACCAATTTAATAATTAACCATGCAGATCAATGAATAAGTTAACTTTAAAGCTAGAATCAAACTTTACCAAAACCATGGAACAACATACGGCTAAACTATTATTTTTTCCCAAACAAATTAATCCAATTAAAATCTTCTGTTAAACTTGTAAAAATATTAATCTTACTATCAGATATTGGGGTATCAGTAGAAAATTATATTATTATGTTAATTATTTACTATAAAATATTGGG